TTTCTAGCTATTTGGCTTCAATCTCCCCCTTTTTCAGCGCAAAAATTGAAGATTTAGTTACGATTGAAAGTTTTGTACTATCATCCATAGATCCTTTATTCATACTCATTCAATTGGAAGAATTGAACCAATCAAAAAAATTATGCTTCTCGACTCCATAATCCAATTTTTTTATTAAAATTATGATTGCCTTTTGGATAGAAATCGTGAGAATGTATATTCTTTCCTCAAATGTCCTATTGAGGGGTAAAGGATTTAATCTTTTTAAGAAATAAAGTTTTTGATCGGAATATGAAATATGAAAAAAAAAATGGAAAGACCCCTTAACTATTTAAGTTGTTAATAGAACGAATCACACTTTTACCACTAAACTATACCCGCTACATATTCATTATTGGATATGAATGCAACATTTGTCCAACAAATGTAATCAGACGCAGTCAAGATAGCATCAGAATCATGAAAATTTCAGCATTAACACGTATTTTGTTCCGCCGCGGCGCGGGATTTAAAACTTGAAAAAAAAAATAGGTGAATAGCAAAAAGTTTAGTCAAAATTTAATTTTAAATAGTGTACTAAAGTTATAAGTATTTTTTTTTTGAAACCTCCCTTCACTTGAACCGCCATATTTTCTGAATTCGGGTAAATCGGGCCTCAAACTTTCAAGCTTGTCCTTTGTTTTGAACAAGTAAATGATTTATAGTCTCAATTTATAAATATGTGTTTTCTATTTGATATTATTTATCTTATAAGATATATTTCTTTTCTTTCTTAATACTTCCTTCTTATTAAGACTTCTTAAGTTAATTATTAAGATGAATATAATACTAATACTGAACTTAAACTTTCATTTATAATGAAATTTGTTTTTCATTAATGAATTTCCGAATTTTATACTTAAGAATAATAAAAGAAAGACGAAAAATATTAGTACTATATTACTATATAAGGTACTATAATATACTAAATAAGGTACTATACTAAAAAAATATATATAATATTCAAAGAATATCTAATATTTAATATTTAAATATAGAATATATCATATTAATCATATTAATATAGAATATTCTATATTAATCTAGATATAGATAATTTCTTAAAGAATTTATAAGATAATCTATCTATTAGAATCTTATAGAATTTCTCTAATAATTAGGAATGGCAATGAAAATGGCTCTTCTTGTTTCAATAACAATTTTTATTCGTTGGAACAAAAGAAGTACTGGCCCGGCCCGTACTTATACTTAACCAGGCCGGGGAAATGAACCTTTTGTACAAAATAAAAGAAGTAAGGTATTCTTTCTTTTCTATTGGAGAAATCTGTTTCGAATCATTGAAGGAAAATAAAAATTGTTCTCAATCTTGATTTCACGTGTTAAATCACATGATAAATTTCCAATTTGGAATGGGGAGAGATGGCTGAGTGGACTAAAGCGTCGGATTGCTAATCCGTTGTACGAATTATTCGTACCGAGGGTTCGAATCCCTCTCTCTCCGACCCCCCTGATCACTTGAGATTTTAGAATTGGAATAAATTTCGATTATTTTCTTTTATGAATCTTTTATCTTTATCTAGCATCTATTCCATTTATTTAATTTATTTATACATTTACCTATGAAAAAATCAAGGAAAAAGGAAAAACGAATCTCATCTCTTTTTTTATTCTTCACGCCCAGGATTACGCCCCGGATCATTAGATAAGAATCCGAAGATGAAGAGAGAAACAAAGAATATTACTACTGTGTAAACGAATAGTTTAAGAGTAAGCATTACAAATCTCCAAGATAAGATCATTTTTTTTTAAGGAAATAGATCACCTATTTTACGACACACACTATACACTATTTTGATATGACGCTTTAAAGATGAAAAAAAAAAGGAAGTTTTTTTGAAATTTATTTTCACGAATTTATTTCTAATGTAATAAGATTCGTATTTTTTCGTTACCAAAAATTTCTTGCCATATCCATATCTATAATTAGGTATTGTATGGGATCTTATAAAGGAAAGGTCAGAACAAAAGAAGAAATAAGCTGATTAGCTGATTAAAGATAAGGATCATCGCCCCCTTCCCTTATTCAAATTCAATATAAAATAGAAAATACCAGAATTTAGCTTTGTGAATCGAGGGTTCCTAATGTCCAGACTTATCTGAATCTTATTTCTGATCTTATCGATTTTCAGAATAAAAATCTCATCTTTTTTTTATCGAAGAAATTATGAATTGAATAGAGATTTCATTTTTATCGAAAACTTACAGCAGCTTGCCAAACAAAGGCTAAGAGAAAAAAGAGTAAAGGGATAACCGGCATAACGTCTACGATTGGATTGAAAAAGGCATAAGCCTCGGGCAATTTGGCGAAGAAAAAACTACTCGAATAAAGGGTAGAATTAAGACAGATACAGATTAAACTAAAGATATTAAACATAACAAATATTCTTTTCTTGTTCTTAAAGATTCAAATTAAATTGAAATGATAATAAATTATCAGATTGGATTGAGTTGTTTTTCTGAGGGAAAATTTAAAAGAAAAAGGCAGATAAAAGAAAGAAATTCTTCTTTTTTTTTGACTTCTCCTCAATCAAGAATCCTTCCTTACATTCTCCAATCAAATAAGAATACAAGGAATTCTATTTTCATACAATATCTTAATTGAATTCTAAGTAATGATCAATTAATCTTTTTGATTCTATCTCTATTGTGTTGAATCCTAGCGACAACATGTCCTATATTTCTTTTGGTTGGTTATTGACGAATAACCAATATTTAGCTTAGTTTTTCTTAGACCAAATCAAAATGGGGCGTGGCCAAGCGGTAAGGCAACGGGTTTTGGTCCCGTTACTCGGAGGTTCGAATCCTTCCGTCCCAGATCGTTTGCATCAGAAACGAAAGATTCTTCTCTATTTAAATTTAAAATTTCATTAAACAATTTTCTGTTTAATGTTGGATACAATGTTATCCAATCTTAATTCTAAGAATCATTCTTAGAATCATATCTTTTTTTTTTACTTTTTTACTAAAATATTTTCTTCTTAAATATTCGTGATTACTTTCGTTAACGATTCTTTTTTTTTATATGATGGAGATGGATGCGAAAAGATCAGAATCCGAGGATTCTGATTTCTCTTTGATCTTACCTTACACGAGACTTTTTCTACTCCATATTAATGAATAATAATGAAAACAAAGAAACTTTATTCTCAAACTATCTCTCTGTTTTAAATTCAATGAAAATCAGATTCAATTGGAGATGGTAAATAATAAGTAAATCATAATATTAGAATCATAAAATCATAATTCATATTTCATAATTAATATATTCATATTAGAATATATTAATTTATAATTTCATTAGAATTTCATTAAAATTCTTTTCTTTCATATTTTCATATATTTAATTTCATATATTTAATATTAGAAATTAGAAATATATTTTAATTTCTAATACATAAATACATAATTATTACATAAGAATATATATTTTATATTTTTCTTAATTAATATTATCTTATTATTCTATAATTGAATATTTATGAATATTTCAATGAAATATTTAGTTTAGCATATTATTTAGTTAAAGTGGATAAAAACTTTTATCCATTCATGGGGATTTCTTTTTCATTTGAATGAAAGTAAAGTCAAAGGCTTTTTTTGAGGTTTCTAATTTCTTTTTTTTTTTTTGAAAAGAAAAAGAGGGATCTTTTATGATGGACAATCCCGAAAGATCTGTTGAAGATGTAAATCAGTTTGCTTAAAACTGATTTGTTTTTTTTCATGTGATATTATTTATATGAGAAAATATGGGGTAAATTTAAGTGAAATCCTTTCCGGATAAAAACTTATCTATCCATAGATAGATAAGTGTAGATTATTATTTATCGGTTCAGCCAATGACTATTCATGATTCCATATTGAATCAATTGCATACGGTTCCAAATTAAAATAAAATTAGAGGGATGTTATGGTAAAACTTCGTTTGAAACGATGTGGTAGAAAGCAACGTGCGACTTGAAGGACATGATTGGCTGTGGATTCTGACATCCACCATTTTCTATACGAAAGAAGATGCTCTTGTCTCGACATGGTTTGTTCTGCTAGGAACCTAATTTAATTTGTCTTGGGTTGCTAAATAAAGATACTAATGGTATATAAAGGTATAGCATATGATGGAGCTCGAGCAAAAATGATTGATTCATTTATCGGGGGAATAATCTAGGGTTAGTGACAATCAATAAGTTAGACCAACTTTGTAAATATATCATCAATATATAAATATAGAAAAATGGAGAGGTTCAAATTTGTCGAAATTTTCAAACTGTTTCGATCAAGAGTGTATCACAAAGGAATCAATCTTTCGTATGATTTTTCCCTTTTCCATAGAAAAAACAAAAGGTATGTTGCTGCCTTTTTGAAAAGGAGTAAGGATCACCGAAGTAATGTCTAAACCCAATGATTTCACAAAGCGCAAAGCAAAGACAACAAATTCCGGAACAAGGAAACACTATTTTCACTTGTCTCAACAATTGGATCAGAATGAGTAAAAAAAAAGAGATCTGAAAGGAGACAAAAAAAGAGGTTAGAGACAGCTCAAGAAATTCTAAAGATTTCCTTTCGAACTCTTTCAAAACTACCCAACTTGAGTTAGGAGTACGAATGAAATTTCTTTTTTCTGTAAAGAAGGAAAAAAAGGCTCAAATTACAGTCTAATTCTTTATGGATCCATTTATCTTTCTATTTCTATCTATATAGATAGATAGAAATAGAAATTATAGAAATTAGAATCATTTTTTCTTGAGCCGTATGAGGATAAAACCTCCTATACGTTTCTAGGGGGGCATCTTTTATCTACATCTATCCCAATGAGCCATCTATCGAATCGTTGCAATTGATGTTCGATCCCGAAGAGAAGGAAGAGACCTTCGAAAAGTGGGTTTTTATGATCCGATAAAGAATCAAACTTATTCAAATGTTCCTGCTATTTTATATTTCCTTGAAAAAGGTGCTCAACCCACAGGAACTGTTTATGATATTTTAAGGAAGGCAGAATTCTTTAAAGAATTTCGAGTTTCTTTTGATAAAAAAGAAAGGAAAAACAAGAATCATGAATAAAAAAAGGATAGGGTAACTAGTACCTATCTTTAGTGTAATTCTTTATTCAAAGTTTCTTCTTTTCTTGTTCTATTCATACTTATTTTCTTCTTCTTTTTTTTTCTTGCTTCTTGTTGTGGAACCCCCCAACAAGGGGGGTAATCTTTCTTCTTGTATTTGTATTGTACCTTTTTTTTTTTTGATTAAAGAAAGCCGCTATTTTTTCTATCTCTACCTTTTCCTTATTCCTTATTTTTTTCCGCTCAAAGTTCTTATTTATTCTTTATGTTGTGCTAATCCAACACAAATTTATATATTTTATATATATAGATAATTTCTTTAAATTTTTTTTTCTAAAGAGTCCATTCATATTGACAATGGCGTCTCAAACAAATATAATTTGATCGTATATAAATAGATCTTTTTATCCCCATTCCCTATTGGCTCTTTCCTTCACTTTAGTAAAATGGATGGGTTTGCTGGATTTTTTTCTTTCGATCATATCTACACTTCATATTGATCCGGGTTGCTAACTCAACGGTAGAGTACTCGGCTTTTAATTGCGACTATGATCTTTTACACATTTGGATGAAGGAATTCGTCTAGACTATTGGTAGAGTTTATAAGACCGCGACTGATCCTGAAAGGTAATGAATGGAAAAAAAAGCATGTCGTAAAAAGAATATAAAAATATAAAAAAGAAGAATCTAATCATAGAAAAAGAAGATTTCTAGTACTCATAATAGAAATATAACGAGAATCTTTCTTTTTATAACAATTTTTAAGTTCAGTAAAGTATTTTGGTCTAGTGAATAAATGGATAGAGCCTTATGGCTCCAATTCGAGTAAGACAAAAAAGCAACGAGCTTCCCTTCTTAATTTGAATGATTACCCGATCAAATTACTAATTATACGTTAAAAATAGATTAGTGCCTGATGTGGGAAAAGGTTCTCTTGTGAATTGTGAGTGGACCATTGATTCTTTTTTTTTTAATCCTAATTATTCTTTATTATGGATTGGAGACGGATGTGTAGAAGAAATAGTATAGTGATAAAAAAATAATTTTTTCCAAAGTCAAAAGAGTGATTGGGTTGCGAAAATAAAAGATTTTTACCCCTTTTTCTTATTGTTATTTTATATTTTCTTTTATTGTTATTCTAGTTATATTAACAAGGAAAAGAAAACAAAATTGGATAGAAAGGAAAAAGATCTGTAGATTGGGCTCTCTGTCTCCGGGGTATATATTCTTTATTTGTTCTTACTTTTATATAATCTTTTACTTCTTAGATTCTCTTTATTTTTTGTACATCACAGTACAGTATAAAAGTATATATTATTTAAAGTAAAAGTATAGACAGTGCATAGTATATATTAATACTAGACTATATTCTTAGAATTCTTTCTTAGAATAATAGAATAAGAAGATTGTTATTCTATTATTATTCTAGTTTATTAGAGTTATAAGTTATACTATTTTCTTATAAATAGTATTTTAGTATAAGATAAACAATATACTACATACAACATACGCATACGCCGTTCTGACCATATTGCACTATGTATCATTTCATAACACAAGAAGTGTCTCCCTTTTTTGGTTACAGTATAAATGTATTTCAATGACAGAATTACAAGGATATTTAGATTGAAAAAAAATAGATTTCGGCAACAAAACTTCCTATATCCGCTACTCCTTCAGGAGTATATTTACTCACTTGCTCATTATCATAGCTTCAATAGTTTGATTTTTTATGAACCTGTGGAAATTATCGGTTATGACAATAAATCTAGTTTAGTACTTGTGAAACGTTTAATTACTCGAATGTATCAACAGAAATCTTTGATTTCTTCGGTGAATGATTCTAACCAAAATGGATTTTGGGGACACAAGAATTCTTTTTCTTCTCATTTTTCTTCTCAAATGGTATCAGAAGGTTTTGGAGTCATTCTGGAAATTCCATTCTCGTCGCGATTAATATCTTCCCTTGAAGAAAAAAGAATACCAAAATCTCAGAATATACGATCTATTCATTCAATATTTCCCTTTTTAGAGGATAAGTTATCACATTTAAATTATGTGTCAGATCTACTAATACCCCATCCCATCCATCTGGAAATCTTGGTTCAAATCCTTCAATGCTGGATCAAGGATGTTTCTTCTTTGCATTTTTTGCGATTGTTTTTTCACGAATATCATAATTTGAATAGTCTCATTACTTCAAATAAATCCATTTACGTCTTTTCAAAAAGAAAGAAAAGATTATTTAGGTTCCTACATAATTCTTATGTATATGAATGCGAATATATATTCCTGTTTCTTCGTAAACAGTCTTCTTATTTACGATCAATATCTTCTGGAGTCTTTCTTGAGCGAACACATTTCTATGGAAAAATAGAATATCTTA